AATAGGGATCTAGTCACACTTATCAAATTGGGATTGAAAAAAGCAAAGAGGGGGTAAAGCCAAATAGCCTTCTTCACAATATACATATTAGAGATGCGATAAAAGGAATTCCAGGCATATCTTATATGGGGGAAAGGGATGTAAACAATTCAATTTCATACTTTTTTTGATCATACCTAACCCAATGGTCAGAAAGAATTTCCTTCTTTTTTACGAATTTGATGTTGATAAATCCACGGATCTAGAAATTCATCTCAGACAATTGAACCTTCTCAAACTGTTTCTTTTTAAGAACCAAAAAGATTTGTGCCAAAACAATAAATGCAAAGAAGAACAAAAGGCCCTGAACACGTAATGGGTCTTGAAGTACTATTTCCACATCCCCCTGACCAAACCCCCCCACATTAGGATTACTTGTTAATGGTTGATCGAGTTTAATGGATTCACCCTCTGAAACAAGAAGTTCTGGTCCTGGAGGGATAATATCAACCACTTGGCGCCCGTCCGATAGATCTGTTATGGTTATTTCGTATCCCCCTTTTTCTTTTCGTATGATTTTGCTTACTATACCCGCTGCCGTAGCATTATAAACTGTATTGTTACTTTTGCTACCGTCAGGATAAATCTGACCCCTTCCCCTGTTTCCGCCTACATATATCGGATATTTTAAGAAATGAATATTCTTATTAGTAGCAGGGTCTGGGGAAAGAATCGGAAAGGTAATTTCACTATATTTCTGACCAGGAACGGGGCCTATAACAAGAATATTTTTTTTAGTAGGGCGATAACTCTGAAAAGACAGATTGCCTATCTTTTCTTTCATCTCAGGCGAAATACGATCGGGTGGGGCTAATTCAAAGCCCTCCGGTAAAATAAGAACAGCCCCTACATTCAAGGCGCCTTTCTTACCATTAGCAAGAACTTGTTTCAGTTGCATATCATAAGGAATTCGAACAACTGCTTCAAATACAGTATCCGGAAGTACCGCTTGTGGAACCTCAATATCCACGGGCTTATTAGCTAAATGGCAATTAGCACATACAATACGCCCAGTTGCTTCTCGTGGATTTTCATAACCCTGCTGTGCAAAAATGGGATATGCGTTTGAAATGGATGCGCCGGTTATTATATATATCATGAACGATATGGAAATAGATCGAGTAATCTTTTCCTTTATCCAAGAAAGGGTATTTTTAGTTTGCATGGTCCAATCATTGATCCCGAAAATTGCTACAATAAAATTTTGTAGGTCGCTAGTCTAGCCCCTTATCCACGATTTTGCTATTTACTGTATACTAAAAATACTCAAAATTTTTTATCCAAAGATAGCAGCAATTCCCCCCCCCCCTCGATGGGTAGAAGGAGTAATGTAAGTTCGACTTTGCATGCTTATATACAAAGTAAGAAACTTTATATTAGAATTGGATCAATGCATTTTTTTCAGTCAGTCATTGAATGATAAATAACTACAAGTGACGGAGATACACGATTTAAATAACGAAAGATCCAATATTTCAAAATTGTATCTAGAATGACAGGAAGGGCGGAAACAAGACCAGATATAATTTGATCATTATGAGCAAACCCAAAATCCTTGTAGATATAATCAATCATTAGTTCCCAACCGTGGGGTGAATGAAATCCGATACAGAAATCAGTTAATAAAAGAATCAAAAAAGCTTTTATTGTGTCACTTAAATTAGATAGGAATTCTTGAACCCAAGAGTTAATAATAACGAGTTCCTCATTACTTAAAATGGAATAACTACTTAGAATAAAGAAATAAATTATATTTGTCGAGAAGTGCAAAATCATATGGATACAATCTTCATTGTGCATATTGATCAATTGGATCGTTTCTTTGTGGATTCCTATATGAAGTTTTTGTAGATGTGTTTCCGGGTATTTTTTGTATTCTTTTATCATTTCGTCCAAAAAGAAGAGTTCCTCTAATTCTATGAATTGTCCTAGAATACTCTTTTCTTGAATGTCATTCAAGAAAGTTTCGGATTGCCCAGTATTCCACCAATTTGTAACCCAGGATTTCAGACTTTTATTAAATGAGAGTGAAATCCACCAAGGCAAAAATATTATAGATGCAAGATATAGAAGGGGAATGAATGCTTTCTTTTTTTTTTTTGACATTTTTTTGTATCTGTGAATGGTTAATGAACCCACCTCTTTCATTGACTCTAGGCGATCTGATCTTTCTATCAAGAAGGAGTTCCATTATAAAATAGATAGCGAATTGATTCTCTGTTTTTTTCTTTTTTATTAAGTGCTTAGCCCTTGAATCTAAAATACAGAAGTCAAAAATATGATAAGAATCCACTTCGAATTCGCGTGAAAAATATATAGAATATTATTTCCAGAGATTTCAATTGATCCAATTCGAAGCAATTGTCCTCTTTCGATAAATGCTCGAAAGAACCGCCTCGAGTAATGAATATTATTCTATGCGGATTTCGAGACGAAAGAATCCTCATAAAAATAGCAAATATGTCAAAAAAATTTCGCGGACTATCCATACTATAACTATAGTTAGTCCTGAAAAAATTCAGGAAATTTTATGAAGAATATTATGATGATCAAAAAAAGACAGAAACAAAAGGGTATCGTGACATTCTAAGAAAGAGGTTGAATTGTTTGGTTCTTAAAGAGCACAAAAGAAAGGATAAAAGAAAGGATAAAAGAAAGGGTGATTGACAAAAGAAAGTAGAAAAAATTGACAAGATATAATCCGTCTGTCTCTAACGTATTAATTCCAATTATTGAAAATAAAAAAAAAGAGAAAGTCTTTATTCCGAAAGACTTTTATTTTGATAAATGAGATCAATCTATTATTTCGATTTGTTACTTCGTTTTGTTGCTGAATTGAGTTGTGTGGCTTTAATTGACAGACGCAAGTTTTTTTTGTTCAAAAAAAAATTGTTTCGTTTTGTTTTAGGTTATGACTCTTACGTATACGCCTGCTTTGGCTCGAAGAATGAATGGGGATTCTGAAGAAAGTTCAGTTAGGTTATGCTCTAGAAAAAGAAAATAGGGTTCTTGACTTGAGTTTTTTCCTCCTGCCGCATTTCCGTTATTCTTCATTTCTCAAAAGACTTCAATCGGTACGCGCAAGAAATAGGCCAATTCAGCAGCTTTTTGCTCAATTTCTCGCGGAGTCAAATTTTCATCAGTACGAATCAAAGGAACGGCACCCTGACCTCTGATGTCCATATAAAGGACACGACGAACATAAATACCCTCTTTAACTTCTATTCTGATAGATTGAATATCCTTGATAAGGAATCGTAGAAAGATGCGACGGTTTTTTCCAGGGAACCCCCAACGAAAAATACACACTATTCCTTCTTTTTTATCGAATCGATCATAACCACTACCTACATTCCACACAATTGTGCACCATAAATAGAAACTAATAAAGAGACCTGCAATCCCATAGAAAGACATCACGATTCCTTGCGGAAAAAAAACTATTTGCTGAGATGGAAATAAAGATATCAAATTTCTACCAAGATAGCTAGAAGTTCCAACCAATAAAAATCCTAATGAACCAAAAAAAAGGATAAAAGCCCAGCAGAAATTGCTTGTTTTTCTAGACTCCGCTATAAATTCTATCCATATAGATTCTGATGGCCAACTCATACAGACTAGATCCAGTTGCATTTTATTGGAATTGAGAGAATAAGCATGTACTGTACTTTATTTTGTATTTTGATTTTGTTTCCGAAGTAATTCTAATCAGCTAGCACTATTTGTGAACCTTTAGGAGTAATTCATCGAATTGCTTAGATCTAAAATCATCCCCTTTCCTTTATAGGACCTCCTATAAAGATCTACATACCTATTTATAGATACATGGACTTGAATTTCATCCATCTGCTCCCATCCCGGTCCATAATTACAATTCATTTACCCATATATCGTGTTTACGCATACGCATGCATAAGAGCTTTTTTTGATTTCTATTTGGAGAAACCACTTGTTATACAATATTCTACTAAATAGATATCCATGATATCTAAGTCTTGAAAAAATAGATCAGATTTTGTCTTGGCCCCATCGCATCTAAAAAATCTTAGTTCTTTGAACATAAAAAGATAAAGAAGCCATTGCAATTGCCGGAAATACTAGGCCCACTAAAGGCACAAAAATGGAGGGTAAGCTGTTGAGAGTTGTCATAGAATGGGTACCTCAATTTAATATTTGTACCTGTTATTGTTACTTATAAACATATATTAATTAATTAGTTTATTACTTACTACTATAACTAATTACTAAGTAATAAACTAATTAATTAATATGTAATAAGCGAGTATATATATCTAATAAAATTAGTACAAGGACTGTAGAACTAAATAAATGAACTTCACGATCGAAATATATCTGTATGATAATCCACTTTTATAAATTAAGGCTCTACTTGATTGAATTCGGAGTTCAAACGAAAAAATGGTGGAACTGAAGTAACTCACTCAGAACACCCTTTAAAAGCTTGCGTGGTACGATTTGATCGAATAAGCCCTTATCAAATAAATATTCAGCTTCCTGCGAACCCTCGGGTACTGTTTTATTCAATGTTTGTTCAATTACTCTTTTACCCGCAAATGCAATATAGGCATCGGGTTCGGCAATAATTACATCCCCCAACATACCAAAACTAGCGGTTACTCCACCAGTAGTAGGGGATGTAAGAATAGATACATAGAATAACTTTTTATTTGATTGAAAATCATATAAAGTGGAAGATATTTTAGCCATTTGCATCAAGCTTAAACTTCCTTCTTGCATGCGTGCTCCTCCGGAAGCACACACTAGAATAAGAGGTAAAAATTGATTTCTAGCATATTCGATCAAACGTGTGATTTTTTCACCTACTACAGATCCCATACTACCTCCCATAAACTGAAAATCCATAACGCCCATTGCTATAGGAATACCATTTAGTTGACCCGTACCTGTTTGAACAGCCTCAGTTAATCCTGTCTTTATTT